AACAGAAAGGGGAATAAGACAAGTAACGAATTTAGAAATCGAATTGAAGCTCTCGACAAGAAATCCCGTTTTCTAGATATACTGGAAACAAGAACTCGATTATGTAATGATAGTAATGATGATAGTGAAAACAAAGATGATAGTGAAAACAACGATGATAGTGAAAACAAATATTTTTATTTTCCTAAAGCCTATGATCCTTTATTAAGGGGGCCCTATCGCTTAAAAATGACACCAGAGATTTCACCTTCTAACAGGTCGATAGAAGATTTAATGGAAAGATTTTATATAAATCGGATTTACGCTATCCTTTTTGCAGATCCCGATTCCGAAGAATTTGAGGAGCAAACAAATGCATTTGATAAAAAACAATTTTTAATCAAAATGGACAATTTTTCTACCTTAACTGGCGAATTTGATAGACAACTAAAATTGACTAAAGAAAACAAAAGATTTTTAAAAATTTTATTGAATGACATTCAAACCGCTACTAATAATCCAAAGGAATCTATTAACAATAATCCAAAGGAATCTATTAACAATACTCCAAAGGAATCTATTAACAATAATCCAAAGGAATCTATTAACAATAATCCAAAGGAATCTATTAACAATAATCCAAAGGAATCTATTAACAATACTCCAAAGGAATATATTAATGAAATACAAGAAATAAGTAAAACAGTCCCTCGGTGGCCAGGCGAATTAATCAGCGAAATAGACGACGAATTTCTAGAATATGAAAAACAATTTGAAGACCCCAACGACACGGAATCGGAATCGAAATCCGAATCGGAATCGACATCCGAATCGAAATCGGAATCGAAATCCGAATCGAAATCTGAATCCAAATCGGAATTGAAATCCGAATCGAAATCGGAATCGAAATCCGAATCGAAATCGGAATCGAAATCCGAATTGAAATTGAAATCGGAATCCAAATCGGAATCGGAATCGAAATCCGAATCGGACTCGGACTCCGAATCGGAAGTAACAGAGGGCTTTGAAATTCGCTCAAGATTTTTCAAAATTGAAACGATTTTGATTCCTAAGGAAAATTTGGAAGATGAAGATGAAGATGAAAAAAAAAATGAAGATGAAAAAAAAAATGAAGATGAAAATGCAAAAAAACAAGCACAAGCACAAGAAAAAAAAAAAAAGGAAGCTGAAGATGAAGCTGAAAGTAGATCCTCTAATTCTCCAAAGAAAGGTAGAATAAAAACAAGAAAGGGTATGGTGGGAATACCCTTGTTACGTTATTTGCCCGAATCGGACTTTCGGCGGGAACTAATTAAAGGTTCTCTGCGCTCTCAAAGGCGTAAAATTGGAGTTTGGCAACTGTATCAAGCAAACGCGCACTCTCCCCTTTTTTTGGATAGAATCAAAGCATTCCCCTACCTACCGGTTCAAATATTGGATCTATTCGAAACTTTTACAATTTATTTTAATGTTTGGACAGGCAAGACGAGGCCAAAAGCCAAAAAGTTGAGCGATAGGCACGAAAAAGTATCCAAAAGAAACGAGGAAGAATCGCGGATACTCGTAGCGCGGCTATGGGAGGATATCCCAGGTGGGCACCTAATAAGGGGATCTGCGTTAATAACTCAATCTTTTTTTAGAAAATATATTCTATTGCCTTCATTGATAATAGCCAAAAATATTGGACGTATGTTATTATTTCAACCTCCTGAATGGTTTGAGGATCTAAAGGAATGGAACCAAGAAATGCATATTAAATGTACCACTGATGGTATCCAAATATCGGAAACAGAATTCCCAGCGGATTGGTGGGAAGACGGTATGCAGATAAAAATCTTATTTCCTTTCTCCCTGAAACCTTGGCACAAAGATAAACTAGGACCCTCTGATATAGCTGATTTTGATCTAAATAATAAAAATTTAATACCAATTGAAAAAACGGATTCTTGTTTTTTAACAGTTTGGGGACTGCAAACTGACGTTCCTTTTGGTTCTCCCACATCCCTATTTAGAGAAAGAAATTCTTTTTTTGAACCCATTTTTGAGGAACTAGAAAAAACAATTGTAAAATGGAAAAGGTCGTATTTAGAAATAGCAAGAATACTAACAAAATTAATACTAGAAAAATTCAACCCAATTTTTAGCTTAATAAAAGTTAGCTTAATAAAAGTATCAAAATCGAATGCAATTAAAAACGAAAAAGATTCTAGAACCAGCAATCAAATAATTGATGAATCATTTAGTCTTCTATTTGAATCTCAAAATTGGAAAAATTCTTCACTGACAAAAAAGAAGGATCTAACAAGTAGAACAAGCACAATTCGAAATCAAATAGAAAAAATCCGAAATCAAATAGAAAAAATTACAAAAGAAAAAAACAAAATAACCCCATCCGGGGTATATATTAATCCTACCGAAAAAGGATATCTTGCTAAAAGATTCGAATCGACAACAAATATTTGGCAAATATTAAAAAGAAGAAATGTTCGATTAATCTCTCAATTAGATTGTTTTCTAAAGATTTTCCTTGAAAAAATATACATAGATATTTTTTTATCTATTATTAATATTTCGAGACTCAATATACAATTTCTTCTTGAATCGATAAAAAAAATGCCAGCTAAGCCCATTAATGAAACAAATCAAGAAAAGCTTAATAGAAAAAATCAAAATATAATTAACTTTATTTCAACTCTAAAAAAAATTTCAACTCTAAAAAAACCAATTAATAGTCTTATAAATAGTAAAAATTTACATAGTTTTTGTGACTTATCCTATTTCTCACAAGCATATGTATTTTATAAATTATCACAAAGCCGAGTTAGTACCAAATTACGATCTTTTTTTCAATATCACGGAATGTCTTTTTTTATTAAGGCTGAAATAAAAGATTACTTTGAAAGACAAGGAATACTTCATTCTAATTTAAGTCATAAGAAACTCCCGAATTCTGAAATGAATGAATGGAAAAATTGGTTGTTAATGGGACATTCATCTCGTATTAAATGGTATAAATTAATACTCCAAAAGTGGAGAAATAGACGTCATAAAAATCAAAATTCCAAGTGGGATAATGAAAAAACTAATTTTGAAAAAACCTCTAGATATGATCTTTTATCATATAAATCTATTAATTTGAATTATGAAAATAAGAGGGACTCATCTATTTATAAATCAAGCGCGCAAGACCAATTAAAAAAGAACAAAGATATTTTTTATAAATCCAACACGCATAAATATAATATGTCTGATATATCTATATTGAGAAGTATCCCTACTAAAAACTTTTCGGATATTGAGTATTTCAATTTTAGATATGCAGAAATCAATCCCGATAGAAAATATTTGGATCGTAAAAATTTAGTTCTTGATTTTAGATACGAAATTAGAATGGAGTCCTACATCGAACTGGATGCGGCGAGTAATGAAAATGCTCAGATTGATACTAACTATTATGAAATTATTAAAAAATTTGATAATAAAGAACTTCTTTATCTTACGCTTTCACAAAAGTTCCAACCCAATTTACCAAAATCCCGAAAAGATTTTTTTAATTGGCTGGGACGGAATAAAGAAATACTAAATGGTCCTCGACCAGATCTGGGATCTTGGTTCTTCCCCGAATTTGTCCTAACTTATAATCTATATAAAACAAAACCGTGGGTTATACCAAGTCAAAAGCTTCTGTTAAATTTGAATCTAGATAAAAATGGTCTTATTGAAAATAGTGAAAAGAAAAACATCGAAGAAAACCAAAAACAAAAAGGGGAATCCGTTTCAAATAAAAAAATAAAGAATCAAAATAAAAAAGACGAAAAAGACGAAAAAGCTAAAAAAGACGAAAAAGACGAAAAAGCTAAAAAAGACGAAAAAGCTAAAAAAGAAAACGAATCGGTCGAAAGCAAAAGGGATCTTACATCAAATGTAAAAAAAAAAGGGAATGCCAAATCTTCAAGAAAGAACAAAAAAGATATTCAAGATCCGGTACCGGTACTTAAAAAAAGAAAAAAGGAAAAGAAAAGTGAACTAGAAATAGACATAGAGACAAGGCAAAAACGTTTTGTAATTTCTCAACTGGTCTTGAACCATGATTGGTTTGAAACAGAGATGACTAATCTATCCATAGCTGTTTTCCTGCTTAGACGGAAAACACTAACAAACCTTTCTGCATCCGCGATTGTAAACGGAGAACTGAAGGTGGAGCCAATGGATATTAGTAAAAAAGTTGTCAAAGTGGGGAAAGAGGCGATCTTGATTATCGAACCCGCGCGCCTGTCTCTAAAAAATGATGGACAATTTATTATGTATCAAACCTTAGGTATTTCGTTGGTTCATAAGATTAAGCACCAAATTAATCAAGGATATACAAAACAACCCTATGTTGATAAGAATGGTTTTGATTTGCTTGTTCCCGAAACCATTTTATCGCATAGACGTCGTAGAGAATTGAGAATTCTAATTTCTTTGAATTCAAAGACTGGGAATAAAAATCCAATATTTTGGACTGAGAACAACTGCAGTCAATCTTTGGATTTGGATAAAGAGAACCATCTTAATCTTAATAAAGATAAGAATGAATTAATTAAATTCAAATTTTTTCTTTGGCCTAATTATCGATTAGAAGATTTAGCTTGTATGAATCGCTATTGGTTTGATACAAATAATGGCAGTCGTTTCAGTATGTTAAGGATACGGATGTATCCGCGGTTGAAAAGTCGTTGATAGTCCATTTTTGCTATATATGCTATACCCTACGGAGTATATGAAAGTAAAGAGGTTGACACGCCCCACCTTCCATGCCATTCTAATATAGAATACGAAGACTAAAACCGCTGAGGTATCAATTAGGCCTACAAATCAATTAACAGAATCTTCTTCATTTTAGGTCTAAATTATGCCATGCAAAAATGAACCCCTTTCCTTCTTTTTTCTTTTTCAGAATAAATTAAATTGAAACCTGGATGGATTAATATGAGTTGATAAAATTAGGAGTTCATAAATAAATTCAGATTATTGTATATAACACATTAAAATTACTAGCATTATTATTACTCATCGGTAAAATCCATATCTGTAAAAGTGTAAGAGGGAAAATCTTTTATGGTAAAAAGTGCATTCATTTCGGTTATTTATGAAAAAGAAAGAAGGGGGTCCGTTGAATTTCAAGTATTCCGTTTTACCAATAAGATACGGAGACTTACTTCACATTTGGAAGTGCACAAAAAAGACTATTTATCTCAGAGAGGTTTGCGAAAAATTTTAGGAAAACGTCAGCGGCTGTTGGCTTATTTGGAAAAAAAAAATGGAGCACGTTATAAAGAATTAATTGGTCAGTTGGGTATTCGAGAGGCAAAAACAAAAACTCGTTAATTGGAAGAATTTTTTTAAGTACTCTTTCCGTTTTTTTTGTATTTGGATAAACTTCTTTTTACTTTCAGCAATTCATGGAAAAATGAATGGGTAAAAAACTTATGACTGTACCGGCTACAAGAAAAGACCTTATGATAGTCAATATGGGGCCTCACCACCCATCAATGCATGGTGTTCTTCGACTCATCGTTACTCTAGATGGTGAAGATGTTATTGACTGTGAGCCTATATTAGGCTATTTACACAGAGGGATGGAGAAAATTGCGGAAAATCGAACAATTATCCAATATTTGCCCTATGTAACGCGTTGGGATTATTTAGCTACTATGTTCACGGAAGCAATCACTGTAAATGGGCCCGAACTATTAGGAAATATTCAAGTACCTAAAAGAGCTAGTTATATCAGAGTCATTATGTTGGAGTTGAGTCGTATAGCTTCTCATTTGTTATGGCTTGGCCCTTTTATGGCAGATATTGGTGCACAGACCCCATTCTTCTATATTTTTCGAGAAAGGGAATTGATATATGACTTATTCGAAGCAGCTACTGGTATGCGAATGATGCATAATTATTTTCGTATCGGAGGAATAGCTGCTGATCTACCTTATGGCTGGATAGATAAATGTTTGGATTTTTGTAATTACTTTTTAACGGGGGTTGCTGAATATAAAAAGCTTATTACACGGAATCCTATTTTTTTAGAACGGGTTGAAGGCGTGGGCGTTATTCGCGGAGAAGAAGCACTAAATTGGGGTTTATCGGGCCCAATGCTACGGGCGTCCGGAATCCAATGGGATCTTCGTAAAGTTGATCATTATGAGTGTTACGATGAATTTGATTGGGAAGTTCAATGGCAAAAAGAAGGAGATTCGTTAGCTCGTTATTTAGTACGAATCGGTGAAATGGCAGAATCCATAAAAATAATACAACAGGCTCTGGAAGGAATTCCAGGAGGGCCCTACGAGAATTTAGAAATACGACGTTTTGATAGAGTAAAAGATTCCGAATGGAATGATTTTGAATATCGATTTATTAGTAAAAAACCTTCTCCAACCTTTGAATTGGCGAAACAAGAACTTTATGTGAGAGTTGAAGCCCCAAAGGGGGAATTGGGAATTTTTCTGATAGGAGATCTGAGTGTTTTTCCTTGGAGATGGAAAATTCGCCCGCCGGGTTTTATCAATTTGCAAATTCTTCCTCAGTTAGTTAAAAGAATGAAATTGGCTGATATTATGACGATATTAGGTAGCATAGATATCATTATGGGAGAAGTTGATCGTTAAAAATGATAATGGATACAACCGAAATACAAGCTATCAATTCGTTTTCCAGATTAGAATCCTTAAAAGAGGTCTATGGGCTTATATGGCTACTTGTCCCGATTTTTACTCTTGTATTAGGAATCACAATAGGTGTACTCGTAATTGTTTGGTTAGAAAGAGAAATATCTGCAGGGATACAACAACGTATTGGACCTGAATACGCCGGGCCCTTAGGAATTCTTCAAGCTGTAGCAGATGGTACAAAACTACTTTTCAAAGAGAACCTTCTTCCATCTAGCGGAGATGGTCGGTTATTTAGTATCGGACCATCCGTCGCAGTGATATCGATTTTACTAAGTTATTCAGTAATTCCTTTTGGATATCACCTTATTCTAGCCGATCTTGGTATTGGGGTTTTTTTATGGATCGCTATTTCAAGTATTGCTCCCGTTGGACTTCTTATGTCGGGATATGGATCAAATAATAAATATTCCTTTTTAGGTGGTTTACGCGCTGCTGCTCAATCAATTAGTTATGAAATACCATTAACTTTATGTGTATTATCAATATCTCTACGTGTGATTCGGTGTCTCTAATTAGCTGAAATAGAAAAAAGTTCCTAGTTCTTTTCTTTCTTATTTCTGAGAAGAGGGTTAAGGTTAAATAATTTTTTTCATCTTTTTTAGGCATCATTTGGGTTGATGAACTAAAGCAGATAGTTATATGAGTGAAAAAAAACGGCTTGCAAATTTGCAGTAAAAAGATTAAGTCTCATTTCCTATGTACAAGAATGGATTATTAATTAAAAAGCAGTAAAGGCCGTTTGCCCCAAGATTGGTTGCTTAGTTATCATCACTTGAAGCGGGTTTAAACGGGAGGTTGAACAAAATTGAGTGGATGGTTAGAAAGACCAAAATACACAAAGGATTAGTAATGGATATTCTCTAAATTTTTTAAGAGGATATTTCTGCACATAAACGGAATTCGAATTGGGACTTTAAGTTAGTAGAAATGATCAAGAAGTACTACCCACGATTCCTGCCTAGAGTATGCTCCTATCCACCGATTAAGTAAATAACTATCAAGAACGAAGTAATCTTTTTTTAGTAAAATCCCTTTTATGAGAAAGGAGAATAGGAACGAAAAAAAATAGAATAAAATAATTAAATAAGTCCTTTTCTTCGATCTTTTCATTAGTTAGAAAGAGAGAACTCTTAACATGATTCATAAATTAATAATTAATGGAATACCGAATTCTTTTTCGTGATTGAAAAATGAAATACCTATATAATGTTGTTACAAAAAGGTTTTTATTCAAGGATTAAGTTATTGATTAACAAACAAAAATGACATTCCTAAAATGAAAAGATGAGATTAATTCAGAAGCACCTTTTTTTACTATATATTTTAAATAAAAAATATAGCAAACAGAATTCCGTTGGTCTAATTTGGGGAACTTGGGATAAGTTTTGACTCTATCCTACAAAAAAAATATCAAGATAAAGATAAATAAGAATTAAATGTCCTTAGATTTATTTCTGACCCTTGAGGAGCCGTATGAGGTGAAAATCTCACGTATGGTTCTGTAATAGTGATAAGAACAGCGATGTTCTAATCGACTATGATTATCTAACAGTTCAAGTACAGTTGATATAGTTGAAGCGCAGTCAAAATATGGCTTTTGGGGGTGGAATTTGTGGCGTCAACCTATAGGGTTTCTCATTTTTTTAATTTCTTCTCTAGCTGAGTGTGAGAGATTACCTTTTGATTTACCAGAAGCAGAAGAAGAATTAGTAGCAGGTTATCAAACCGAATATTCAGGTATCAAATTTGGTTTATTTTACGTTGCTTCATATCTGAATCTACTAGTTTCTTCGTTATTTATAACAGTTCTTTACTTAGGAGGTTGGAATCTTTCTATTCCATACCTATTCGTTCCTAAAATTTTGGACATAAATATAAATAAAGTAGGTAAAGTTTTTGGAACAATAATCAGCATCTTTATTACATTAGCTAAAACGTATTTGTTCTTGTTCATTCCTATTGCAACAAGATGGACTTTACCAAGGTTGAGAATAGACCAACTTTTAAATCTTGGATGGAAATTTCTTTTACCTATTTCTCTAGGTAATCTATTATTAACAACTTCGTCCCAACTTCTTTCACTGTAAACAATTACAATATTCTATATTCACCACTTATCTCAAACAAGAGAAAGAAACAAGTCTACTATTTTATTCTTTATACACATTCACGATATGTTCCCTATGCTAACTGAATTCACAAATTATGGTCAACAAACAATACGAGCTGCCAGATACATCGGTCAAGGTTTCGCGATTACCCTGTCTCATGTGAATCGTTTACCTATAACTATTCAATATCCCTACGAAAAACTAATTACGTCGGAACGTTTCCGGGGCCGAATTCACTTTGAATTTGATAAATGCATTGCTTGTGAAGTATGCGTTCGTGTATGTCCTATAGATCTACCTGTTGTAGATTGGAAATTGGAAAGTGATATTCGAAAGAAACGGTTGTTTAATTACAGTATTGATTTTGGAATCTGTATATTTTGTGGTAATTGCGTTGAGTATTGTCCAACAAATTGTTTATCAATGACTGAAGAATATGAACTTTCAAGTTATGATCGTCACGAATTGAATTATAATCAAATTGCTTTGGGTCGGTTACCAACGTCAGTAATTGATGATTACACAATTCGCACAATTTCGAATTCGCCTCCAATATAAATCAAATATAAAATATTTAAACTTAAACCTCTTAATTCAAAAAAATCCCCTATTAACACTTCAAATTAAAATTCATTATTTAATATTTAATCAATAATAATTAATTATTATTAATAATATATATATATGAATAATATTAATATTAAAAGAAATTTTAAATAAATGAAATTAAGGTTTAGGTTGGATCTCTAAAAATAAGGCTTTTCAAAAGTTGTTTAAACTTGTCATTTAATTTTGATCCAAAATGTATTTCTATATATAAATTTTATATTTATATTTTTTATATTAGAGTATTTTATATTAGAGTAATATATATATATTTTTTCAAAAAAATTTCCAGATATTGAATGATTAGGGCTAATAACACTATATATATCAACCCGCCCCCATCTGTTCAATTTTTTTGAAGTTAGGAAATATCATAAACATAAAAAAATGGAGTTACTTCTTTTTTCCTGGTCAGGTCAATAAGATCATGAAATATTTCGATTTTTTTTTTATGGATTTACCCGGGCCAATGCATGATTTTCTTTTAGTCTTTCTGGGATCGGGTCTGATCTTAGGAGGTCTAGGAGTAGTATTACTTCCCAATTCAATTTATTCGGCCTTTTCGTTAGGATTGGTTCTTGTTTGTATATCCTTATTCTATATTCTATTGAGTTCTTATTTTGTAGCTGCCGCGCAACTACTTATTTACGTAGGGGCTGTAAATGTTTTAATTCTTTTTGCTGTGATGTTCATGAGTGATTCAGAATATTACAAGGATTCTCGCCTTTGGACTGTTGGGGATGGGGTTACTTTGGTGGTTTGTACAAGTCTTTTTATTTCACTAATTACTACTATTCCAGATACGTCATGGTACGGGATTATTTGGACTACAAGATCAAACCAGGTTCTAGAACAAGATTTGATAAGCAATAGTCAACAAATTGGAATTCATTTATCAACGGATTTTTTTCTTCCATTTGAACTCATTTCAATAATTCTTTTAGTTGCTTTAATAGGTGCAATTGCTGTAGCTCGTCAATAAAAAATCAGCAGTTAAAATATTTCATGCTTGTTATATGTGATTCAATCAAATCAATTGAATTGTTTTTTAGATTGAAATGAATGAGATTGCTAAGGAGTTGCTTAATGATGCTCGAACATGTACTTGTTTTGAGTGCCTATTTATTTTCTATGGGTGTCTATGGATTGATCACAAGTCGAAATATGGTTAGAGCCCTTATGTGTCTTGAACTTATATTGAATGCAGTTAATATAAATTTTGTAACATTTTCTGATTTTTTTGATAATCGTCAATTAAGGGGAGATATTTTCTCAATTTTTGTTATAGCCATTGCGGCCGCTGAAGCAGCCATTGGGCTGGCTATTGTTTCATCAATTTATCGTAATCGAAAATCAACTCGTATTAACCAATCGAATTTGTTGAATAAGTAGTATTAATCATAAGAATTCAAATATTCTTAAAGAATTTTAAATTTAAGGTATAATCTTCTCTGCAAAAGAAACATAAACATAAGAAATCAAAGTATTTTGGCCCTTTCTTTTATAATAAAGCAGTCCAGAAGTAAATTGATTAGAAAAATTCTGATAACTTGTTGATTTACCTAGTATCTAAATATAGGATTTGTTTATAAGCTTACTAGGTCGAAAATTTATGACGTTTAAAAATGTATAGATCCAATGTCACATTCAGTAAAGATTTATGATACATGTATAGGATGTACTCAATGTGTCCGAGCCTGCCCCACCGATGTATTAGAAATGATACCTTGGGACGGATGTAAAGCTAAACAAATTGCTTCGGCTCCAAGAACAGAAGACTGCGTTGGTTGTAAAAGATGTGAATCCGCCTGTCCAACGGATTTCTTGAGTGTTCGGGTTTATTTAGGGGCTGAAACAACTCGCAGTATGGGTCTAGCTTATTGATATTGATACGTTCCACTAAACTCTACTTGAATCCATTTTATTTTATTTTTTTTTTACCAACAAGACCGGTGCTCAAGATATTTTTATTTTTGAGCACCGGTCTTTCTGGTCCAAGCGCATCTTGTCTTTACCACGACTTTTTTTCCTTGGTTAACAATAATTGTAGTTTTGCCAATATCTGCAGGTTCCTTAATTTTCTTTCTCCCCCATAGGGGAAATAGGGCCGTTCGTTGGTATACAATATGTATATGTATTTTAGAACTACTTCTAACGGTGTATACATTCTGTTATCATTTCCAACCGGACGATCCGTTAATCCAACTATTGGAGGATTATAAATGGATCCGCCTTTTTGATTTCCATTGGAGATTGGGAATAGATGGACTTTCTATAGGACCCATTTTACTAACGGGATTCATCACCACCTTAGCTACTTTATCGGCTTGGCCTGTTACTCGAGATTCTCGATTATTTCATTTCCTGATGTTAGCAATGTACAGTGGTCAAATAGGATTATTTTCTTCTCGCAACCTTTTACTTTTTTTTATCATGTGGGAGTTAGAATTAATTCCCGTTTATCTACTTCTATCCATGTGGGGGGGAAAGAAACGTCTGTACTCGGCTACAAAATTTATTTTGTACACAGCAGGGGGCTCCATTTTTCTCCTAATGGGAGTTCTGGGTATAGGTTTATCTGGTTCTAATCAACCAACATTAAGTTTTGAAACATCAACAAATCAGTCGTATCCTTTGTTCTTAGAAATAATATTTTATATTGGATTTTTTATTGCTTTTGCTGTCAAATCGCCGATTATACCCCTACATACGTGGTTACCGGATACCCACGGAGAAGCACATTACAGTACTTGTATGCTTCTAGCTGGAATCTTATTAAAAATGGGAGCGTATGGACTGGCTCGCATCAATATAGAATTATTATCTCATGCCCATTATCTATTTTCCCCTTGGTTAGTGCTAGTAGGCGCAATCCAAATAATTTATGCAGCTTCAACATCTCTTGGCCAACGGAATTTAAAAAAAAGAATAGCCTATTCTTCTGTATCTCATATGGGTTTCCTAATTATCGGAATTGGTTCTATAACTGATACAGGACTCAACGGAGCTCTTTTACAAATAATCTCTCATGGATTTATTGGTGCTGCACTTTTTTTCTTGGCAGGGACAACTTATGATCGAACACGCCTTCTTTATCTTGACGAAATGGGCGGAATGGCTATCACAATGCCAAAAATATTCACCATGTTTAGTAGCTTTGCAATGGCTTCCCTTGCATTACCGGGTATGAGTGGCTTTGTTGCTGAATTGATAGTATTTTTTGGAATAATTACTAGTCACAAATTTTTTTTAATGCCAAAAATACTAATTACTTTTGTAATGGCAATTGGAATCATATTAACTCCTATTTATTCATTATCTATGTCACGTCAGATGTTTTATGGATATAAGCTTTTTAACGTTCCAAACTCTTATTTTTTTGATTCTGGACCGCGAGAGTTATTTCTTTCAATTTCCCTCTTTTTACCCGTACTGGGTATTGGTATGTACCCGGATTTCGTTCTTTCACTATCGGTTGACAAGGTTGAAGTTATACTATCTAATTCTTTTTCTAAATAGTTTTTTTTCTATTCATGATTTTGAATTTACAATGAAAAAGTTGTAGAATGAAAAAGAGAACTTTTCCTTCTCGCAAATTACTAAAATTTATAGCTAAAAAAAAGAATTTGAACCCCATATGGGCATGAACCATGCGAATCAATAAAATATTTTATTCGCATGCTTCGTGCCCCTTCACGTAAAATTTTTTATTTTTATATGTACTGTAATGTGAATGTGTTGTGTTCGTAAGATACTTTCGTGAATTCAATTAGATGTTAATGTAAACGAACCATAACTATGTAGTCCTAGTCCTAATAGATTAACCCCAAAATAGCATATCCAAATTATAAGAAAGCCTATAGACGCTACAATTGCCGAATTTTCACCTTGCGGGTTTATATTTGTTCGAGTATGTAAATAAATCGCGAATACGAGCCAAGTAATAAATGCCCAAGTTTCTTTTGGATCCCAATTCCAATAGGATCCCCAAGCTTCGTTAGCCCATACCGCTCCTGACAGAATACCTATGGTTAAAAATAAAAACCCTAGACTAATAATCCGATAACTCCAATAATCCAATTGTTGGATTAATTGAGATTTGTAATAATTCTTACCCGAAAAAAAAGACGTAGTTTGTAAAAGATTACTTTTTTTATTCATGTATTCCATTTCCCCAACGAAAAACGACTCTTTTATTAAAAGAGTACTTTTACCAAGAATCTTTCTCTTTTTTCGAAATGTAATGACTACAAGTGCTACTGATAATAATGATCCACATAAAAGGGATGCATAGCCCAATATCATCATCGTTACGTGCATTAATAACCACTCGGATTGAAGAGCGGGTACTAATATTGAAGATTGGTGTATTTGAGTTAAAAGTCCGGAAGTAGCAAAGCCCTGGGTAAAAATAGCACTTGAACCGGTTATTGTGTTTAATAAATTTTTATTTTTTTTGAAATATGGAACTATATGAATAAGGGAGAAACACCACGAAAGGAATATTAATGATTCATATAAATCACTTAGTGGAAAATGACCCAAATAAATCCAACGTGTAACTAATAATCCTGTTATACAGGAAAAACAAACTATCAGACCCTTTTCAGATGAATCATACAGTTGTACGATTCCATCTTCGCAAAAAAGGGTTATTAAACGAATTGTAATTACGGTTAAAACAATAGAAAGGGAAATATGAGTTAATATATGTTCTAAGGTTGAAAATATCATAAAAAAAAAAGAAAAGTATCTTAAATGGAAATTGGGAGTTGAACTCATTATAGGATCTATTTCTCTTTTTTAGAAGATGACATGCCGCTACTCGGACTCGAACCGAGATGCTCTAGCACTGCTTCCTAAGAGCAGCGTGTCTACCAATTTCACCATAGCGGCTTGGCTTGAACTTATAATAGTTTATAAATAAACAATCGTCGAGATTGAAGAAGACAATTCAGTGCAATATTTTTTGTTTTTTTTTTTTCAGAAAAAAAATAAAATTTAAAATAATACAAAAAAAACAATAGGGGTTAGAAAGTTCGTTATTTTAGTTTAGGGTCTTAGCCTCTTGGGATTTTTCGTGTATTTTATGTTCTCTTAGAATTGAACTCTTGTAACTATAAAGAGAGAGTTCTACCCTAAAAAATATTTTTGTTTTCATTTTTTAATGAACTTTTTCTCATTTATTTAATTTCAGAAATTTACCTTCTATATTTTTATTCTATACTATTTTCTATATAATTTTCTATACTATTTTCTATATAATTTTCTATACTATTTTCTATATAATTCTAGATTCTATCTATATTCTATTTCTATATAGTAATTTATAGAAATATATATATAAAGGTTAACTAAAGTTAAATTCAATCTATTACTTTCACTAAAAATGAAATTCAAATTCAAAAATTATCCCCTTTTTTATAGATAGAGAAAAGGGGATAAAAATTGAATTTTTTTTATTGTAAATCTAACAAACAAATAGTTCGAAACCTCCCCCCATCTTCTAAATGAGAAAATCTACTAACAAAAAAAAAGAAGGCTAACCCCTTTTTATCTTGTATTTATGTGTTTGTCAACAAAAACAAGGAAACCTTTTTTTTTTTATTTTTAGAATTCAGTAAAAAGCTAAATTTTTTTTTAAATAAAAAAGAGGGAACTGATTGCTATTTGATATTGATTAGTTTAACTCAATAGGAAATTCAAAATTTTGTAGCAAATAGGAAATGGGTCAATTTCTTTTTTCGAGTTGATTCGGATTATTGAAATTTTTGATTACTATTACTTAATACTTAAATACTTAAATTACTTAATACTTAAATACTTAATTTGTACTATTAGTTAATACTTAATTTGTTAATTTTTTTGTTGCACAAAAAAACTTTTTGAATTTCCTGTAGAAAGGGATTTCCCTAACGAAAAAGCTTTTAATGCTGTCCAATATCCCTTCCTTTTCCAAATATTTTTCCGAATACGCTTTTTTGATGTAGAAATACGTTTTTTTGGAACGGCCATTTAAGATAAAAAGGATTACTTATTGTTTTAGTTGGATGTGAAAGACATCTATTGTTGAAACCAAATCCTTCTTTAGTTTTTTTATTCTATTTATTCTTATTCTTGAATTAATACTCTTTTCGGAAAAAAAGAAAGCTAAGGAGGGGGGAGATATATGAAAATCCCATTTAGAAAAAAAAATATTTCGTGTACTCTAAATACTAGAAATAGCTAAATGGAGAAATACGAAGATATGTTATTTTTTTTTATTCCATAGAATCGCTGTAAAATTTTTTTATTCATTCGATTGATTACTATCTTTATTTGATATTCTTTCTCATTGAAGTCGATATCTGTAGAATCTGTTGCACCATAGGAATCAAATTCAATCTTAATAATAATAAAAAAAAAAAAAGAATTCAACTTTCCGTTTTCATTCTCTTTTTTATTAACCGGTTAAATGGGGTCGGTTTAATTTGCAAATTGGAAAAAAAAAAATTACGAATTACTCTGTTTTAGTTTTATATCATTTATACTATTTCAACAAATCTAACTTCTTGCTTTGAATTGAATATTTGAAATATTTATAATAAAAATAAATAAATAAAGATAAAGAAAGTTAAGAATAAGTAAATAAGTAGAATTTAAGTATAAGTAAAGTAAGAGGAAAGGCTTATAAATTTCTATTTAAATTTGTTTAACTTAGTTCATATCTTGACTTTTTTGACTCCTTTAAAACAGGTAAGATCCCATTAATCAGAAACAATAAATTAGGAAATTCATAATTCAAAAAGCTTTTTATGCAACAGACATATCAATACGGGTGGCTCATACCCTTCATCCCACTTCCCGTTCCTATATTAGTAGGGGTGGGACTTCTTATTTTTCCGACGGCAACAAAAAATTTGCGTCGCATGTGGGCTTTTCATAGTGTTTTATTGTTAAGTATAGTCATGATTTTTTCAATGAATCTGTCTATTCAGCAAATAAATAGCAATTCTAGCTATCAATATGTATGGTCTTGGATCATTACTAACGATTTTTCTTTAGAATTCGGCTATTTGATAGATCCACTTACTTCTATTATGTCAATGTTAATAACTACCGTTGGAATTTTGGTTCTTATTTATAGTGATAATTATATGGCTCATGATCAAGGATATTTGAGATTTTTTGCTTATATGAGTTTTTTCAGTGCTTCCATGTTAGGATTAGTTACTAGTTCGAATTTGGTACAAATTTATATTTTTTGGGAATTGGTTGGAATGTGTTCCTATTTATTAATAGGATTTTGGTTCACACGACCTCAAGCAGCAAATGCTTGCCAAAAAGCTTTTGTAACAAATCGTGTAGGGGATTTTGGTTTATTATTAGGAATTTTAGGTTTTTATTGGATAACGGGTAGTTTCGAATTTGAGGATTTATTCGAAATATTCAATGACTTAATTTCTAATAACCAGGTCAATTTTTTATTTGTTACTTTGTGTGCTGTTCTGGTATTTGGTGGTGCCGTTGCTAAATCTGCACAATTTCCCCTTCATGTATGGTTGCCCCATGCTATGGAAGGGCCTACTCCGATTTCCGCTCTTATACACGCTGCTACTATGGTAGCGGCAGGAATTTTTCTTGTAGCTCGGCTTCTTCCTCTTTTCATAGTTATACCTTCCATAATGAATTTCATCTCGTTGATAGCAATAATAACTGTTTTATTAGGAGCTACGTTAGCTCTTGCTCAAAAAGATATTAAGAGAGGTTTAGCCTATTCTACAATGTCTCAATTGGGTTATATGATGTTAGCTCTTGGTATGGGGTCTTATCAAAGTGCTTTATTTCATTTGATTACTCATGCCTATTCCAAAGCATTGTTATTTTTAGGATCCGGATCTGTTATTCATTCAATGGAAGGGGTTGTTGGCTATTCTCCCTCTAAAAGTCAGAATATTATTCTTATGGGAGGTTTAAGAAAACATGTACCAATTACCAAAAATGCTTTTTTATTAGGTACACTCTCTCTTTGTGGTATTCCACCTTTGGCTTGTTTTTGGTCCAAAGATGAAATTCTTAATGATACTTGGTTGTATTCGACGATTTTCG